ATAAAAAAAAACAACAAAAGAAGGGGTCAAGTCAAATAGTCTTCTTCAAAATCTACATACTATGGCTAGGAATGTGGTACTAAGGAATTCCCGGCATCTCGTAGAAAAAGAGTATAAACAAACAAAAGGCTTTTTAGAATTTCATTTTTTATCATAGATAATCATAATTACTAAAAATAATTGGGTTCTTTTTACAAATTTGATGTCGATAAATCCGCGAGTCTAGAAATTCATTTCGGACAATTGAACCTTCTCGAACTGTTTCTTTTTAAGAACCAAAAAGATTTGTGCCAAAATAACAGATGCGAAGAAGAACAAAAGGCCTTGTACACGTAATGGATCTTGAAGTACTATTTCTGCATCTCCCTGACCAAATCCGCCCACATTAGGATTACTTGTCAACGGTTGATCCAATTTGATAGATTCGCCTTCTGAAATAAGAAGTTCTGGCCCCCGAGGGATAATATCAACCACTTGACGTCCATCCGATGTATCCGCTATGGTTATTTCGTATCCCCCCTTTTCTTTTCGTAGGATTTTGCTTACTATACCTGATGCTGTAGCATTATAAACTGTATTGTTACTCTTGCTCCCGTCAGGATAAATCTGGCCCCTTCCCCTGTTTCCGCCTACGTAAATAGGATATTTTAAGAAGTGAATGTCTTTCTTAGTAGTGGGGTCGGGGGAAAGAATAGGAAAGGTTATTTCACTATATTTCTGACCAGGAACAGGGCCTATGACAAGAATATTTTTTTGATTGGGGCGATAGCTCTGAAAAGACAGATTGCCCATCTTTTCTTTTATCTCGGGGGAAATACGATCGGGAGGGGCTAATTCAAAACCCTCTGGTAAAATAAGAACAGCCCCCACATTCAAAGCGCCTTTTTTACCATTAGCAAGAACTTGTTTCAGTTGCATATCATAAGGAATTCGAACAACTGCTTCAAATACAGTATCGGGAAGTACCGCTTGCGGAACCTCAATATCGACCGGTTTATTAGCTAAATGGCAATTGGCGCATACAATACGTCCAGTCGCTTCTCGTGGATTTTCATAACCCTGCTGTGCAAAAATGGGATATGCATTTGAAATGGATGTACGAGTTATGATATATATCATGAGCGATACGGAAATAGATCGAGTAATCTGTTCCTTTATCCAAGAAAAAGTATTTCTAGTTTGCATGGTCCAAGCATTGATCCCAAAAATTTCTACAATAAATTGGGGTAGGTCACTAATGGAGTTTCCTATCCACGATTCTGTTATTTACTGGAATAATTTGACTGGATTAATAGAAATTAATTTCTATTTTTATAGGAATATAGGAGGAATCGCGGGATGGCTAGAAATATAAAGCGATTTTCAACACTTTGCTTATATACCACTGCAAAGTAAGAAACATTCTAATTATTATTAGATTAGGTAGATAATTTTTCAGTCATTCATTGAATGATAAATCACTACAAGTGACGGAGATACGCGATTTAAATAACGGAAAATCCAATATTTGAAAATTGTATCTACAATGACTGGAAAAGTGGAAACAAGGCCAGATATAATTTGATCATTCTGAACAAATCCAAAATCCTTGTAGACAAAGCCAATCAGCAGTTCCCAACCATGCGGCGAATGAAATCCGATACACAAATCAGTTAATAAAAGAAGAGAAAAAGCTTTTATTGTGTCACTTAAGTTATATAGGAATTCCTGAGCCCAAGAGTTAAGAATAAAAAGTTCTTTATTACCCAAAATAGAATAACCACTTAGAATAATGAAACAGATTATATTTGTCGAGAAGTGCAAAATCGTATGAATACGACCCTCGTTGTGTATCTTGATTAATTGGATTGTTTCTTTGTGAATTCCTATACCAAGGTTTTGTAGATGTGTCTCCGAGTATTCCTTGATCATTTCCTCTAACAAGAGAAGTTCCTCTAATTCTATAAATTTTTCTAGAATACTCTTTTCTTCAATATCATTCAAAAAAGTTTCGGATTGCCTAGTATTACACCAATTAGTAACCCAAGATTCCAGACTTTTTTGAAATGAGAGAGAAATCCACCAGGGCAAAAATACTATAGATGCAAGATATAAAAGAGGAGTGAATGCTTTCTTTTTTGCCATTTTTCACTGTGAATTGTTAATGAACCCATCTCATCCGTCGACTCTATGTAATCTAATATTTATCTCACGCATCAGTTCTATTAAAAGTCTCAATTCCAACAAGTAAAAAGGCGGGAATTTCCTTCTTTAGAAATGGTTGATTATGAGATATTTCAAATTTTTGCTTATTTTTTTTTTTAGTTGTGTATATTTCGATACATATACATATAAAAGATCCCCAAAAGAGTTTTTTTTATACTTGTTCCATATATGTCTGCTTTGACTCGAATGAATGTTCTGAAGAAACCTCGATTAAGTTATGTTATATATATTATTCTTGCGTTTTTGCCCTTCTGCTGAGAAAGCATTCATTTCTCGGCTCATTTCTTAAAATACTTCAATTGGTACACGCAAGAAATAGGCCAATTCAGCAGCTTTTTGTTCCATTTCCCGTGGAGTAAAATTCTCATCAGTACGAGTCAATGGAATGGCTCCCTGGCCTCTGATATCCATATAAAGGACACGCCGAGCATAAATACCCTCTTTAACTTCTATTCTGATGGACTGAATATCTTTTATAAAAAATCGGAGGAAGACCCGACGATTTTTTCCAGGAAATCCCCAACGAAAGATACACACTATTCCGTCTTTTCTATCAAATCGATCATAACCACTACCTACATTCCACGAAATTGTGCACCACAAATAGGAGCTAATAAAAAGACCCGCGATCCCGTAGAAAGACATCACAATTCCTTGTGGAAAAAAAACTATTTGCTGAGACGGAAATAAAGATATCAAATTTCTACCAAGATAACTCGAGGTTCCAACCAACAAGAATCCTAATGAACCTAAAAAAAGGATAACAGCCCAGCAGAAATTACTTGTTTTTCGAGCCCCCGTTATAGGTTCTATCCATATATGTTCTGATCGACAACTCATACTTTATCCAGTTACTTTTTTTTATTGAGAGAATACCCCAAATGAATTTGACTTTAGTCCGTTTGTTTCCGAAGTAACCCGCATCAACTAGTACTAGTTTGATGTGAACCTTTAGGAGTAATTCATTAAATTGGTTAGATCTAAACTAATAACATACCCTTCGTATGATCTCACTAAAGATAGCCACATGCATATAGATAGACCAACTTTACAGTTCAGCCATCCGCCGATTCGGGTCTATTTGAAAATCGATAGAATTAGAATATAGTATTTTCTGGAGACATAAGAGTTTTTCGGCGGAAGCCGCTTATACCAATTTGTCTAAATGGATATCTGTGTTATGATACAAGCGTAAATTTGAAAAAAAAAAATAGATGAGAGTTTGTGCCATCGGCTCTAAACAATCTTGTTTTTTTGAACATGAAGAAATAAAGAAGCCATTGCGATTGCCGGAAATACTAGGCCTACTAAAGGGACCAAAACAGAGGGAAAGTTAAGAGTTGTCATAGAATGGGTACCTCGATTTACTATTTGTACCTGTTATTTTTATTTAGATTTTATATTTATAATATAAAGATATATTATTATATATAAAGAATAAAGATATCTTATTATAATTTTATAAAGAATAAAGATATCTTATTATAATTTGATAATTCTAAATTGGAATTATATATACTTATATCTATACTTAATATCTATTCTATTAAGTATAGTAGTAGATATAAGTATATATCTAAGTGAGTATATAATGTAGTTTTTCATTTCATCTTTCTACATGAAAGATTTGAAAGGATATGGATGCAATATTATTTTATTCATTTTTTGCTCTTGTCTTCGAATTTCATTTACTAAGCACTTAAAAATAAATAAGATTCTATTTATATTGAAGGGTTTGTTAGAATGCCATCCAGCAGGGATTCTTAGTAAAAATAAGATTATCGTAAGATTAAGATATAGAAAGATAAAAAATTCTATATTTTCTATAAAATATAGATTAGATTTTAATTTAATTATATATGACGAGAAGAAGATATTTTTTATTTGCCTAATTTCACGAAAATAAGAATTTCATCTTTTATCTTGTTGATAGAGACTTCTTGATCAATAATCAAAAATATAGAAAAAAGAGGAAGATTTTCCATTTTCTGTGACTTTAGATTCTTTGATACAATTAGATCTTATGTCAACAAAGACAACCCTATTCGTCTAATTTTGATTCAAAGCAAAGGAAAGAAAGTGTGGAGTTGAAATAACTCACTCAGAACGCTTTTTAAAGGATTACGTGGTACGATTAGATCGAATAAGCCCTTCTGGAATAAATACTCAGACGCTTGTGAACCGTCGGGTACTGTTTTATTCAATGTTTGTTCAATTACTCTTTTACCCGCAAAGGCAATGTAGGCATTGGGTTCGGCAATAATGATATCCCCCAACATACCAAAACTAGCTGTCACACCACCGGTAGTAGGAGATGTAAGGATTGGTACATAGAATAACTTTTTATTTGATTGATAATCATATAAAGCAGAAGATATTTTAGCCATTTGCATCAAGCTCAAACTTCCTTCTTGCATGCGTGCCCCTCCAGAAGCACACACTATAATAAGAGGTAGAAATTCTTTAGTAGCGTATTCAATCAAACGGGTAATTTTCTCCCCCACTACGGATCCCATACTACCCCCCATAAACTGAAAATCCATAACCGCAATTGATATGGTAATACCGTTTAGTTGCCCTATGCCTGTTTGAACAGCCTCGGTTAATCCTGTTTTTCTTTGATAAGAATCGATACGCTTTTTATAAGGCTCCTCCTCCGAATGAAATTGAATGGGATCCAGAGAGACCATGTCTTCATCCATAGGCTCCCAAGTACCCGGATCGATCGAAAGTTCAATTCTATCTGAACTACTCATTTTCAAATGATATCCACATTGTTCACAAAGATTCATTTT